TGTTGTGTTGGATCCACAATTAATCCTATGGATCCCTAGGATTGGTGCATTCTTATACTATTTTTTTTATATATTATTATCTCCGGATCCTGCGTTTTTGGATCATGATCGAGCCAAGTATCACAACTTCTTCTACCCATCCTGTATATTGTCCTTTTCATTCTGTGTTGAAATATAAACTTATTATATTAGTAGGCGAGATTTTACGAAAAAGGTTCTTTATATTCCTTTATATTCATAGCATAGGAGAAACTACTATTTTTTTTTTTTTTCAATATCCCCTCGTTATTAGTTACTAACCCTAGTGATTGGATTTATATGCTTATTCTGATCGGAATATTCAAATGATTTTCATCGAATGACTATTCATCTATTGTATTTTCATGGAAATGAGGGGCAAGAAAGTTCTATGGAAAAATGGCGGTTCGATTCGATGTTGTTTAACGGGGAGTTAGAATACAGGTGTAGGCTAAGTAAATCAATGGACAGTCTTGGTCCTTTTGAAAATACCAGTGTAAGTGAAGATCCAATTTTAAATGATATGGATAAAGACATTTTAAATTTTAGCGACAAGTCTAATTACAGTAATGTTGATCATTTAGTCGGCGACAGATACATTCGGAATTTCATATCTGATGACACTTTTTTCGTTAGGGATAGTAATAGGGACAGTTATTCCATATATTTTGATATTGAAAATAAAAATTTTGAGATTGACAACAACCGTTCTTTTCTAAGTGAACTAAAAAGTTCTTTTTATAGTTATCAGACTTCTAGTTATATGAATAATGCACCCCAAAGTGACGATACTCGCCACGATCGTTACATGTATGATACTAATTCTCATCATAGTTGGAATAATCACATTAATAGTTGTATTGACAGTTATCTTGGTTCTCAAATTTGTATTGATAGTTATATTTTAAGCAACAGTAACAATTACAGTGACAGCTACATTTATAGTTACATTTGTGGCGAAAGCGTAAATAGTAGTAAAAGCGAGAGTTCCAGTATAAAAACTAGCACAGATGATAGTGATTTTAGTATAAGTTCTAATAATTTAAATGTAACTCAAAAATACAGGCATTTGTGGATTCAATGCGAAAATTGTTATGGATTAAATTATAAGAAATTTTTAAAATCAAAAATGAATATTTGTGAACAATGTGGATGTCATTTGAAAATGAGTAGTTTTGATAGAATCGAACTTTCGATTGATCCCGGTACTTGGGATCCTATGAACGAAGACATGGTCTCTCTGGATCCCATTGAATTTCATTCGGAGGAGGAACCTTATAAAGATCGTATTGATTCTTATCAAAAAAATACAGGATTAACTGAGGCTGTTCAAACAGGCACAGGTCAACTAAATGGTATTCCCGTAGCAATTGGTGTTATGGATTTTCAGTTTATGGGTGGTAGTATGGGATCTGTAGTGGGCGAAAAAATCACACGTTTGGCCGAGTATGCTACCAATCAATTTTTACCTCTTATTCTAGTGTGTGCTTCCGGAGGAGCACGCATGCAAGAAGGAAGCTTGAGCTTGATGCAAATGGCTAAAATATCTTCCGCTTTATATGATTATCAATTAAATAAAAAGTTATTTTATGTAGCAATCCTTACATCCCCTACCACAGGCGGGGTGACGGCTAGTTTTGGTATGTTGGGAGATATCATTATTGCCGAACCCAATGCTTATATTGCATTTGCAGGTAAAAGAGTAATTGAACAAACATTGAATAAGACAGTACCTGAGGATTCACAAGTGGCTGAATATTTATTCCATAAGGGCTTATTCGATCCAATCGTACCACGTAATCCTTTAAAGGGCGTTCTGAGTGAGTTATTTCGGCTACATGCTTTTTTTCCTTTGAATGAAAATTAGATTAGAGCCTTAGATTCTTAATTTAATATTTAATAAGAGTATTAATTTAATAAAACTTAATAAATTTTTTTATGTGTGGTGATCAAGTAGTTATTTAATTTATAGGAATCAAAGTCAAAATCCGAAGAATGGATTTTGACTTTGGTAACATAAGATTGAATTGTAGAAAGAACCATCCGGATCGTTTTTTTATCGATATTCCTGGTTACTAATACTAACTAGGAAATCTCTATTAAACAAAAGAGTGAATTCTTTCGCTTTCTTCCGTGGAATTAGTTAACAAGGTCTTGCATCTTTCTATATCTCCCGAAAACAATCCCCCACTAAGAATCCTTTTTGTTGGATCGTATTATAACGAATTCTTTGGGAGTTTTTAGGAAATACTTTAAAATTTTATTAAATTATGAAATTTATAAGACAAGAAAAGATAATAACTACTAATACGAATATAAAAAGGGTGGATTATCGTATATATATATTTCATGTAGAAACATGTAGAAAGATGAATAGGTCCATTTATTTATATATTTATTGTATTTTATTAATTAATATATATTTCTTAAAACATATACTTATAGACTCCCTATCCCTATTAAGTATATATATACTCACTTAGGTATACTTAGTATAATATAACAATTATATATGAATTATAAGATATCTTTATAACAATATAAGGATAAGGTTCAAATATAAAACAATAAATATAACAATAAATAACAGGTACAAATATTAAATCGAGGTACCCATTCTATGATAACTCTCAACAGTCTCCCCTCCATTTTTGTGCCTTTAGTGGGCTTAGTATTTCCGGCAATTGCAATGGCTTCTTTATCTCTTTATGTTCAAAAAAACAAGATTTTTTAGATACAACAAGGACAAATCTTATATATATATATATTTTTTTCAAGACTTACTTGGATCATAACACGGATATCTATTTAGTAAAATATGGTATAATATGCGGCTTCCTTCGGGCATAAGCTCTTATGTATGTGTAAACATGATAAATGAATTATAACTATTTTCAAATAGATCGGGATCGGGGAGAATTTATGAAATGTAAAATCAATATATCTATATGTATTAGGAAATCATATGAAAGGGATGTTATTATTTTAGTTTGGATCTAAGAAATTCGATGAATTATCCCTAAAGGTTCACATCATAATAGTGCTGGTTGATGAGAGTTACTTCGGAAACAAAAAAAAGTAAAAAAAAAATTATTTTTGTTATTCTCCCAATTCCAATAAAATGCAACTAGGTCTAGTTAGAGTATGAGTTGGCGATCAGAACGTATATGGGTAGAACTTATAGCGGGGTCTCGAAAAACAAGTAATTTCTGTTGGGCCTTTATTCTTTTTTTAGGTTCATTAGGGTTTTTATTGGTTGGAACGTCCAGTTATTTTGGTAGGAATTTTATATCTTTATTTCCTTCTCAGCAAATAATTTTTTTTCCACAAGGTATCGTGATGTCTTTCTATGGGATCGCAGGTCTTTTTATTAGCTCCTATTTGTGGTGCACAATTTCGTGGAATGTAGGTAGTGGTTATGATCGATTCGATATAAAAGAGGGCATAGTGTGTATTTTTCGTTGGGGATTTCCTGGAAAAAATCGTCGCATATTCCTCCGATTCCTTATGAAAGACATTCAGTCCATCAGAATAGAAATTAAAGAGGGTATTTATGCTCGTCGTGTCCTTTATATGGAAATAAAAGGACAAGGAGCCATTCCCTTGACTCGTACTGATGAGAATTTTACTCCACGAGAGATTGAGCAAAAAGCTGCTGAATTGGCCTATTTCTTGCGTGTACCAATTGAAGTATTTTGAAAAAAGGAACTGAAGAATGAATACTTTGCAAGAGATAAAAAACTCAAGAATCATCTTTTTTTCTATAGCATAACTTAACTGAAGTTTCTTCAGAACGCTTACTCGAGCCAAAGCAAACGTATATGAAACAATTCTAAAACTAAATTGTTTATGTCCACAATTTTTTTTATGCGTATGTAAATCCACTTAACTCAATTCAGTAACAAATCTAAATGATAGATTCATCATATATCAAAACAAAACATTTCATCATAAAGTAAAGAATTTTTTTTTCTAAATATTTGATATTTTGATAGAACGGGAGTTCTTTCGTCTCGAAATCCGACTACTATTAATTTGAAGAGGGCTCTTTCTTATTCTATATTCTTTCTAAATTCAAGGACTAACCGCTGTACTGAATCACAAAAAAATCCGGAAATACATCGATGACTTGTAATAGAACTTATGCTTGATAGAAATATTAGTATCATATAGAGTCGACGAATGAGGTGCGTTCATTAAACATTTTTAAATTCACAGACGAAAAAATGGCAAAAAAGAAAGTATTAATTTCCCTTCTATATCTTGCATCTATAGTATTTTTGCCTTGGTGGATCTCTCTCTCATTTAATAAAAGTCTGGAATCTTGGTTTACTAATTGGTGGAATACTAGGCAATCCGAAATTTTTTTGAATGATATTCAAGAAAAGAGTATTCTAAAAGAATTCATAGACTTAGAGGAACTCTTACGTTTGGACGAAATGATAAAGGAATACCCGGAAACACATTTACAAAAGCCTCGCATCGAAATCTACAAAGAAACGATCCAATTGATCAAGATGCACAACGAGGATCGCATCCATACAATTTTACACTTCTCGACAAATATAATCTGTTTCGGTATTCTAAGTGGTTATTCTATTCTAGGTAATGAAGAACTTGTTATTCTTAACTCTTGGTTTCAAGAATTCCTATACAACTTAAGCGACACAATAAAAGCTTTTTCTATTCTTTTATTAACTGATTTATGTATAGGATTCCATTCGCCCCACGGTTGGGAATTAATGATTGGCTCTGTCTACAAAGATTTTGGATTTGCTCATAATGATCAAATTATATCCGGTCTTGTTTCTACTTTTCCAGTCATTTTAGATACAATTTTTAAATATTGGATCTTTCGTTATTTAAATCGTGTATCTCCTTCACTTGTAGTGATTTATCATTCAATGAATGACTGAAAAGTGATCGAACGATCCAATTATAATATTTGTTACTTTGTACATAAGCAAAACATTCAAAATTGT